GATATCAGTATCTTTGGTTTCGTAGTCAGGAGTATAATAAGTCAATTTATAATCTTTAACACCAGCTTTGAATCCAACACTTGCTTTAGTCTCTGTTTGTGGTGACATAAGTTCCTCCTTACAACTCATGAATTAAGAATTCTCACAACGACAAGGTCTGCTCAATATGGATTACGTGTGAATAAAATCTCTGAGAAAAATCTTTCAAAAAATAGTCAACTAATATTATCAAATAATTAAAATGATAAAATGGTTCGTTATTAGACCATGTATTTGATTCAACAAATACATCATTATTCTATACTCTTTCATATATATGGCGCAACCCAATCCTTGTTTAGAAAGTTTATAATTGAATTGCTCCCCTTCTAATTTTTCATCTAAGTATCTATAAATACTAACAAAAATGCACTCTTGACAGTGATATATGTTGTATATGTAAATCCTAGATGTGAAAATAGGCATAATTCGTCCACGAAAAGGTATAAAAAAGAATAGACAGAAATGTATATGCAAAAAAACAATAACCAATGAGATCGAAATACTAAATCATAAATCGAGTTCGGGTTGGAATTCCATAGATAATATAGACGGTATTTTCTATAATGATAGAAAAATGAAACATACTTAACTTAACTCATGATTCCTGTTCTTGATATTAAAAAAAGGATTGGTTGAACTTGAAAATTTAGTCAGTAAACAATGGAATTGGATTGCTTTGGACAGTACTAACTAAATACAGTGTTAACCCCGTTTATTTCTTATTGAATTAACCGATCAACTTCCTATCGGACATTTTTTTTTGATTAGGTACTATTCCAAAAAAATTTCGACATATTTCGCTTTATTATGAGAATCAATCCTACTACTTCTGGTCCTATGATTTCCACACTTGAAGAAAAAAACTTAGGACGTATCGTTCAAATTATTGGCCCAGTACTGGATGCCCTTTTTCCCCCAGGAAAGATGCCTAATATTTATAACGCTTTGGTAGTTAAAGGTCGAGCCGGTCAACAAATTAATGTGACTTGTGAGGTACAACAATTATTAGGAAATAATCGAGTTAGAGCTGTAGCTATGAGTGCTACAGATGGTCTGATGAGAGGAATGGAAGTGGTTGACACGGGAGCTCCTCTAAGTGTTCCGGTTGGCGGGGCTACTCTCGGACGAATTTTCAACGTTCTTGGAGAACCTGTTGATAATTTAGGGCCTGTAGATACTCGCACAACATCTCCTATTCATAGATCTGCGCCTGCCTTTATACAGTTAGATACGAAATTATCAATCTTTGAAACAGGGATTAAAGTGGTGGATCTTTTAGCTCCTTATCGTCGTGGGGGAAAAATCGGGCTATTTGGGGGAGCTGGGGTGGGTAAAACAGTCCTCATCATGGAATTGATCAACAACATTGCCAAAGCTCATGGGGGTGTGTCTGTATTTGGCGGAGTAGGCGAACGTACTCGTGAAGGAAATGATCTTTACATCGAAATGAAAGAATCTGGAGTGATTAATGAAAAAAATATTGCAGAATCAAAAGTGGCTCTAGTCTATGGTCAAATGAATGAACCACCGGGAGCTCGTATGAGAGTTGGTTTGACTGCCCTAACCATGGCGGAATATTTCCGGGATGTTAATGAACAAGACGTGCTTCTATTCATTGACAATATTTTTCGTTTCGTCCAAGCAGGATCAGAAGTCTCCGCCTTATTGGGGAGAATGCCTTCTGCAGTGGGTTATCAACCCACCCTTAGTACAGAAATGGGTTCTTTGCAAGAAAGAATTACTTCTACCAAAGAGGGATCTATAACTTCGATCCAAGCAGTTTATGTGCCTGCGGACGATTTGACCGACCCTGCTCCTGCCACGACATTTGCACATTTAGATGCTACTACCGTACTATCAAGAGGATTAGCTGCCAAAGGTATTTATCCAGCGGTAGATCCTTTAGATTCAACGTCAACTATGTTACAGCCTGGCATCGTTGGCGAGGAACATTATGAAACTGCGCAAAAAGTTAAGCAAACTTCACAACGTTACAAAGAACTTCAAGACATTATAGCTATCCTTGGGTTGGACGAATTATCCGAAGAAGATCGTTTAACTGTAGCAAGAGCACGAAAAATTGAGCGTTTCTTATCACAACCCTTCTTCGTAGCAGAAGTATTTACGGGTTCTCCCGGGAAATATGTTGGTCTCGCAGAAACAATTAGGGGGTTTCAACTCATTCTTTCCGGAGAATTAGATAGTCTTCCCGAACAGGCCTTTTATTTGGTGGGTAACATCGATGAAGCTACCGCGAAAGCTATGAACTTAGAAGTGGAGAACAAATTGAAGAAATGACCTTAAATCTTTGTGTACTGACTCCTAATCGAATTATTTGGGATTCAGAAGTGAAAGAAATAATTTTATCTACTAATAGTGGCCAAATTGGCGTATTACCAAACCACGCACCTATTGCCACGGCCGTAGATATAGGTCTTTTGAGAATACGCCTCAATGACCAATGGTTAACGGTGGCTCTAATGGGCGGTTTCGCTAGAATAGGTAATAATGAGATCACCATTTTAGGAAATGATGCGGAGATAAATACTGACATTGATCCGCAAGAAGCTCAACAAACTTTTGAAATAGCTGAAGCTAACTTGAGTAGAGCTGAGGGTAAAAGACAAGTAATTGAAGCCAATCTAGCCCTCAGACGAGCTAGGACACGAATAGAGGCTATCAATGTTATCTCCTCCTAGACAAACAACAATACATTAAATCAAAACAATCAAAAGAAGTTCTTTATTATACACTACACCACCAATTGAACATAATCAAGTGTAATCTGATACAACGAAAAAAAGAAGATGGGTAGAAAAACTTATTGGATACCACAGTCAATGGTATCTAATAAGTTGTACCTACTATTGGATTTGAACCAATGACTTCCGCCGTATGAAAGCAATACTCTAACCACTGAGTTAAGTAGGTCATTTATCAACTCGTCACTCCGGGGATTATAGATAGAATATAATTTCTAAGCAATCCTAATTCGTTAACAGTAAACGGCTCGGAGAGCTATCATGTGGGATCATCGGCTGCCCATCTTGACAAGAAATTATCTATATGTTAAGATATCTATGACAAGGGCTATAGCTCAGTTAGGTAGAGCACCTCGTTTACACGTGCGCCAATGCTTTTCAAAAGAAGTCAGTTATACAATGAATATAATTCATCTTATTGAGATGAAAAATCGATGTCTTACTCCATAGATTTGAGGGAACAATAGCCTGACAAATATGTGATTTGGTTCGGTCCGATTTAGGTGCGGATTTAAGTGCCAAATAGAACCTATCGTTGATTTTCTAATTGATAAGGTAAATACCCAGTCCATTCAATGCTAGGCATAATGAGTATAAGGACCTCCAAATAATCTTTTTTCGTCCTATGAACTTTAAGGTGTATGAAGTCTCATATTTGACTCTTGCGGAGGAGTGATAGAGAGTCCATTTAACTTAGATTGATCTAGATCGGAAGCAGACCTAATTCAAAGTAATCCTTCTTTCTTTGAAAGACTTTGGTATTACTCCTAGATCAGAATTCCAATAATGAATCAGAGTGCACGGAGCCATCTTATTATCTTCCTATGAAGAAAAAATATGGTAGACTAACTGATCTTTACATCAATTGATGAAAGAGCCCAATGCAACAAAATGCATGTTGGGTCTTTGAAACAGTTCGAATCATTTCGATAATAATAAGTTTGATCTGTTTTACCGAGAAGGTCTACGGTTCGAATCCGTATAGCCCTAATACAGTCCATTTTTATATAGACATTCCATTTGAGTTTAGAATAGTTTTTATTTACTCATTTCTATAGATAGATATAGATGGTCAGTCGATCCATAGTATAGAAATGAAAGCATTACCACATACATATGTAAATATGTAGGGACAAGAAAAAAATAATCCATTCTTTCTAATCTAATGGATTCAATCGGTATGGTATTTGTGAAATCTCGGATAAAATATCTATACTTATTAATAAATCTTCGTGGATGGAATTACATATGACTTTTTTCTCTTTTCCTGTTCGCGATCAAAGAATTAGTGATACATTTTCTTTTGGTATACCCAATACCAGTCAATTTATGAAGTGAAAATCATGATCCTGTATAGAAACTCCAAGACCCAACCAAATATAATCCTAAGTCACATGGATTCAGAACTATTCTTAGTCTTGTATTTGTAGAAGTCCCTTGGCTAATTGCTTTTTGGTAAAACAAGAACCCCAATTGATTATTTCAGATATCCCTAATCAACGTTTCTTCAACTCTATTTTATGCTATGAGTTGAGTTGTTTTGGGGATTTGTTTTGTCGAATTGTTCAATAATGTGTGATTCTTTTCTTTATATTGATAATATATATATATTCCTTTTCATTATAAGGAAACATAGTATTATAGTTCTATTTATTTTATTAGTTTATTAGTATTTATACTATTTTATTTAAAACTATTTTATTTAAAAAAATGATTTCTAATAATATTAGAAAAAGAGAAAGCGAAATGAAATAAAGTAAAAGAGTTTTTGTTTGTGTAAGAGCATCCATAGAATCAAAATAAATGTAAGTGAGACTCTGTTGGATGAATGTTTAAACAAGACATGCCGCACAGCGAACAAACTCTAAGTTATGTGGTTTGATTCAATCAAAATCAATTCTTCTTTCGATTAAGAAGTTCTATAAATCAATTGATAATCCCAATCCGGAATCGAATAATTCAGTATATTCCAGATTAATAGGAGTACATTTATGTTTTTGCTTCACGAATATGATATTTTCTGGGCATTTCTGATAATATCAAGCATTATTCCTATCTTGGCATTTCTAATTTCCGGAGTTTTAACCCCGATTAGGGAAGGATCAGAGAAACTCTCTAGTTATGAATCGGGTATAGAACCTATGGGGAATGCTTGGTTACAATTCCGAATCCGCTATTACATGTTTGCTCTAGTTT